TCCAAGATGGTTTTTTTGAAAAAAAAAGAGAATAGATCTTCTATTTTTCTACCACATATCCTAAAGAAATGAGGTTTTTCTAGAAATGCATTGTCACAAATTCATTTGTTTTTCATTAACCCAAATTTTGGTTTATATCCGAATTCGATATTCTATTGTGGGAGACCCTAATAGGGTTAGGGTCTTTCGCGGGAAAAGGGGTCAAAAATGAGGAAATGGGGGTAAGCCCGGGTTTTGGCGACTATACACGAATTTCAGCGTGTGGATCGAGGGTTCATACTCTAAAACTTATCTTATTTTTTCAATTGTTAGAATTTTTTTATCGAGGAAATCATAAATTTTCTAGGAATAGTATTATTCAGGATCTCATCGAAAACTTACAGCAGCTTGCCAAACAAAAGCTAAGAGAAAAAAAAACAGAGGTATCACTGGCATAACATCCACGATTGGATTCAAAAAAGCATAGGCTTCGGGCAATTTGCCGAAGAAAAAACTACTCGAATAAAAGGGAGAATTAATACAAATACAGATCAAACTAACGATATTAAGCATAACAGACATTTTGTTCTTGGAGATAATTGCATTTTGGTTGCGTTTTTGATATAAGGAAAAAGAAAGTAAGTAAGGTAGATAAAAACCTTTCTTTTTCTTTGAATCCACCCAACCAAAAATCCTCCAATTCTCAAAGGAGAATAGAAGAAATCATACTTTCATACAATATCTTAATTGAATTCTATGTAATGATCAATAAATGAAGTTCAATTCTATATCTATATGTATCAAAATCCTAGTACCAATCGATTCTATAGATCTATAGCTATTTGGACTGGAGTTGACAAAGAAGCAATACCAATATTATTGTTTCTTAGTGTCGATTAGAAATTGAAATGGGGCGTGGCCAAGTGGTAAGGCAACGGGTTTTGGTCCCGCTATTCGGAGGTTCGAATCCTTCCGTCCCAGCGCAGTCCATTTTTTATGCTCCATTATTCCCATAGAAATAAAAGGGTGAGTGGGTAGGAGTTAATCCATATTAATTTTAATATCTGGGTCTGTTCGAATTTCATTAATAAATGATCAAGTTCCTTATTATATAGAAATATGTTATGGAGCTGCTGTTTTGTCTTTGAATCTAATTTGATTTAGGTATTTCGCGTTTGACTCGAATGCAAAATTGGAAATCGATTTAACGATTGAGGCAGGGGTAATTTATCCTATCCCTTTTTATTCACTTTCTCACAAGAATCGATATTACTCAACCTCATTTAAATCAAATACATATCAATCGTATAATATAATCATATAAAATGAAGAAATGTTTAGCTTCTACGGTACGTATCATTCTATTTCAATGACAAGAATATTTTTTGTTTTTTGTGAAAAAGATTTGTAATCCTTAAATTATTTAAACTGAAATTATAGATATTCTAGATTATGGAATATCTATAACAGTGACAATTGTTCAGTTTATCTGATAGATACGAAGAACCTTCCCTATTTTTTTAGATTTTTTCTTTGATCTATATATTATTTATGTATGTTAAAAATGCTGTCTTGCCTAGACTTTTTCAGAAAAATCGTCCCACATCTCATATATTCATATATAGAAGAAAAGTCTAGATTACGATGTCTATGGACAGCTGAACCAGTGACTATTCATGATTCCATAATTGAATCAATTTCATACCGGTTCCAAATTAGAGGAATGTTATGGTAAAACTTCGTTTGAAACGATGTGGTAGAAAGCAACGTGCGACTTGAAGGACACGATCCGTTGTGGATTTTTACATCCACCATTTTTGATTTGTCTAGGAATAAGGGTGCTCTTGGCTCGACATTGTTTGTTCTGTTACACTCGATTGTTTTTTTGTTGGGTTGTAAATAGTGCACGCTGGAGCTCGACTGGAACGTATTAATATTAATTCATTTCTCGGGGGCAAGGATCTAGGGTTAATGCCACTCAATTGGAGGAACAACTTCGTAAATATATCGAACATATAGAGTAATCGAAAGGATCCAATTCGAGCAAGTTTCCAATTCAAAAGCAAAACTTATTGAAATTGATTCCAATTGTTCGATTCAAAGTGTATCGCGCGGGAATCGACTGTCCATAGGATTCTTTGATCGAAAAAAATCAAAAGGGGGTATGTTGCTGCCATTTTATTTTGAAAGGATTAAGAAACACCGAAGTAATGTCTAAACCCAATGATTAAAAATAAGGAAAGGATCTAAGAACAAGGAAACACCCTTTTAATTGTCGCAATCGTCTCAATAACTGGATCGGATTAAAGAATACAAATAGAATTTGAAATGGTTTAAACGAGACAAGCAAAAGGTAGTAAAGACGACTCAATAAATGAAATTGACTAAAGAGTTTTCCTTTGAACTATTTGAGAGTTATCCAACTTGAGTTATGAGTACGAATGGTTTATTTTTCATTTTCAGGAAGAAAAAAAGACTGAAATCATAGTCTAATTTATTTTATGGGCCCGCTTGTCATTTAATTTATTAGAATTGCATATATAGACAAAACTTCGAATCAAATCATTTTTCGCGAGCTGTACGAGGAGAAAACTTCCTATACGGTTCTAGGGGGGGTCTTGTTCATCTACATCTATCCCAATGAGCCATCTATCGAATCGTTGCAATTGATGTTCGATCCCGAAGAGAAGGAAAAGATCTTAGAAGGGTGGGCTTTTATGATCCAATGAAGAATCAAACTTTTTTAAATGTTCCTCTTATTCTATATTTCCTTGAAAGGGGTGCTCAACCCACGGGAACTGTTCAGAATCTTTTAAAGAAAGCGGAAGTTTTTAAGGAACTTCCGCCTAATCAAATGAAATTCAATTAAAGAAATGCCAGGGGGGTAGCGACTTGTATATAACTTTGTCTAATTTTTTTCTCCTTGCCCCCCTTTTTTTTATTCCGTATTCATACTATGTAGATTAGATATGTAGTGTCAATCCAAGACAATTTTGAATATTATTGTATTCCATTATTAACTGGAAATTCAAAGGATTTCAAAAAGGATTTTATTTAATGCAATTTCTTTTTTCCACTGTATCCTTTTCTCAACATTTATATTGACAACAGTGTATTGAACAAATATAATTCATCGTGATAAGCGATCTGGGTCTATTTATTTTTGTCCTATAGTTTTGTTACTTTATCTTATTCAAATGATGCTTTCTTTGATACAAGAGGTTTTTTTGATTGAAACGAAGCTAGATAACATAAGAGATGCTCTATCCATTTTGACAATTCTGTATCTTTTTTTTTTCTTTTATCTGACAATTTCTTGTATTTTCATATAATATCTTTTCTCTTTGTTTAAAATTAATTTAATTGAATTGGATTGTATCTATAGACTCTTTGTTGAAGTTTTGTTTAATCTATGTTTTTTTCGGGTTGCTAACTCAACGGTAGAGTACTCGGCTTTTAAGTGCGGCTAGAATCTTTTACACATTTGGATGAAGTGACGAATTCGTCCGTAACCTTGGTAAACTTTGGAAGACCGCGACTGATCCTGAAAGGCAATAAATGGAAAAAACAGCATGTCGTATCAATGGAGAGTTCTAAAGATATTTCATTCTTACCGGATTGGTATAAAACCTTTTTCGAATTCTTGGAACGGAACAAAAGAAAGTTGGGTCGAATGAATAAATGGATAGGAGCCCTGTGGCTTCAATTAATTATCAGAAATAAAAAGCAACCAGCTTCTGTTCTTAATTTGAATAATTTCCCGATCTAACTAGACGTTAAAAAGAAATTAGTGCCTGATACGGGAAGCACTTCTCACTCCAAAAGTGGATTCTATTTTTTTTTTTTATGAATCCTAACTATTGACATTCTCCATTATGGAATGAAGATGCGTGTGTAAAAGAAGCAGTATATTGATAAAGAAACGTTTTTCGGAAATCAAAAGAGCGATTCGGTTTAAAAAATAAAAGATTTCTAACCATCTTGTTATTCTATAACATAAACATAGACGAATTAAATGAAATGGATGGAAAAAGGAGAGGTTAGAGAATCTGTTGATAAGTTTATCTGTCCCCGAGGTATCGATTTTTACGGAATACCTTGTTTTGACTGTATCGCACTATGTATCATTTGATAATCCCCCCAATCTTCTACCTTTAATTCAAATCGAATTTCAAATGGAGGAAATCCAAAGATATTTACAGCTAGAGAGATCTCAACAACATGACTCCCTATATCCACTTATCTTTCAGGAGTATATTTATGCATTTGCTCATAATCGTGCTTTGAGTAAATTGATTTTGTCGGAGGGTTATGACAATAAATCCAGTTTACTGATTGTGAAACGGTTAATTACTCGACTGTATCAACAAAATCATTTTCTGATTTCTCCTAATGATTCTAACCAAAATCAATTTGGGGCCCGCAACAAGAATTTGTATTCTCAAATCATATCAGAGGGGTTTGCTTTTATTGTCGAAATTCCATTTTCTTTACAATTCCTGTCTTGTCTAGAAGGGGAAACGAACAAGATAGGAAAATCTCAGAATTTGCGATCCATTCATTCAATATTTCCCTTTTTCGAGGACACTTTTTCACATTTAAATTTTGTGTTAGATATGGTAATACCTCGCCTGGTTCATGTGGAAATCTTGGTTCAAATCCTTCGCTATTGGGTAAAAGATGCTTCCTCCTTGCATTTATTACGAGTCTTTCTCAACGAATATTGTAATTGGAATAGTCTTCTTAGTTCAAAGAAAGCCAGTTCCCTTTTTTCAAAAAAAAAAAATAGATTCTTCTTCTTCTTATATAATTCTCATGTATGTGAATATGAATCCATTTTCGTCTTTCTACGTAACCAATCTTTTCATTTACGATCAACATCTTCTGGAGTTTTTCTTGAACGAATTTATTTCTATATAAAACTAGAACGTCTTGCAAACATCTTTGTTAAGATTAAGGATTTTCGGGCAAACCCCCGATTGGTCAGGGAACCTTTCATGCATTATATTAGGTATCAAAAA